ATGAATCAAAAACTTCAGAGTTTCTCTTTTCATTTTCATGGGTCGAGGAAAGAATGAAAAATTTTCTATTGCTTTTTTTTACTTTCTATCTGTCAGGAAAAGAGAGAATTACCGTTTTTCCTAACTTAATGAAATTCCATACAATATTCAATAAAAAAAGACTAGGATACCCCAAATGAAAGTTTTTTCTCGCATGTATTTTCCACCCCATTGTCGAAACAAGAATATGGGATGCATCGATCTAAAGGCGGTACATAAAATTACGATCTAATAGATATATCTAAATCTTATTCTATAAATAGATATTAATCCTCCTCTGGAATCAAAGAAAGATAGCGAAAAGGTTTTTTTATGTTGTGGTTTAGAAGAAACTTTTTCCCTTACTTCATAGAGAAGGAAGGGAATACCCAAATTATTCTTGTGGAATATCTAGGAATACAAAAATTTAACCGGAAATATCGACAAATTGGTACGCAGTCCAAAGAAATGAAATAAAAAAAGGGGGGGGTCAACCGTTCCAATTTCATATCTATCTAATTTTTTTATCAGAATAGCGGATATAGTCCTGATTCAATAGGTCAGGTCCACTTACTTTTCCTTTTTTATTTGTTGATTTCGAATCTTTCCAATGGATTAGTTTGGAGTAATTGAAAAAAATAGGAATATTTGGTGATTCAATAGACAACTTCTCTTATCATTTATCATTATTCAGTATAATGAAAAGATGTTCAACTTTATAACTACTAGAACGTATTATCCTTAATATTATACAGTTGTTTCCTTTTTCCTTTAACAAAAACAGGAAAAACCTGTATTCTACGTTCAAACAGGAATACTACGACTCGGGTTTTATGAAAAAAAGTAAAAAGCCCCTTATCGGATTTGAACCGATGACTTACGCCTTACCATGGCGTTACTCTACCACTGAGTTAAAGGGGCCCTTTAACTAACTGAATTCCGGAATGAGTCACTATGCAGATAAAAAATATCTCTCTCCCTATATTACAGAATATGTTATTATAGACTATACTATATAATAAAGTAAATTCATAGCGTCGGGTGGCTCTTTCCGGAATTATAAAGTTGATTTACTGTCGAGTCTCGGATCAAACGATTTATTGATCTTTTAAAACTATCACTTCAATGAACCAAGCCGACCCTCATTTTTTTTCTTTTATTAAATTGATCCCTATCAGAACAAAAATCACTTGAGACATGTACCTACCAATTCGACATAGATCCAAGATATTTCCCAAGATATTTCATGAAATCATGTGATGGAGAAGTTCGATTTGTCCCCTTAATCCATAAAAAAGAATTTCCGAAATTTTATTGATCCCCTTTATCATCCCGGATTTCTCCTTTATAAATTTTCAGGTTTACTACGAAGACGTATTTCGGCTTAAAAAATGAATGAAGCAAGAAAGTAGAAGAAATGGAGTTGAAAGTTTTATTTTGATATTATAATAGGATTCTAGTTAATCGAGACCTTTTTTTCATATTTAATTTAGATTTAGATAGAATTTTCTTAAATATTCGATTTTCAGTTTTGAAATGAAAAATTTAGAATTAGATTCTAATAAAAAAAGTAAATTTAAATAAAAAGAATATGAATAATGGATAATGGCTTTATATATCGAATCGAATGGGATGGCGGTTAGAATTAAGGATTCATAAATAGGAATGACAAACCAAAAAACTCTATGGAATCGTGAAGGGCGGAATGATCCCTTGGATCGAATCATATTCTTACATTCTATTGACTCTATTGACAATTTCGAAAAACTGTTGATACTATGCTCATAGTATGATGGCGGTCGGACACACATGCCCCCATCGTCTAGTGGTTCAGGACATCTCTCTTTCAAGGAGGCAGCGGGGATTCGACTTCCCCTGGGGGTAGGGTACTACAAAAGCAAGTTGATCGTGCATTATCAATAAGCCTAAAATTGAAAATAGAATTGATTTTTCCTGGGTCGATGCCCGAGGGGTTAATGGGGACGGACTGTAAATTCGTTGGCAATATGCCTACGCTGGTTCAAATCCAGCTCGGCCCAAGAATTCCATTTTTTCGATATACATACCTCTATTTGTATTTGTTTTATTTGATTTGCTCGATTTTTTTGTTCCAAAAAATTCCGATCTAGATTCATATCAGTATCTGTAAGTAGAAAGATCTGTAAGTATAAAAAATAAAGTCGAAGGAAACGAGAAAAGAAATCTTTTTTTTTTTGAAAAATTGATGCTCAATCAATATGAATCGATTTGTAAATAAGGAAAGAATCACTAATAATGTAATTCGTGTCGCTCTCACTAAAAAGGAAAGTGCATAGTTATGTAGATATCACTATATCACTCGTGTCTCTGTTACAACACGAAAATTTTTTAAAATGGGTTTGAATTAAATCCTAAAAATATTAATGCGGTAGACCTTATTTCCCTGGGATTGTAGTTCAATTGGTCAGAGCACCGCCCTGTCAAGGCGGAAGCTGCGGGTTCGAGCCCCGTCAGTCCCGACGGATCCAATAAACACATCAACTCACCTCTCCATTTTCATTTTATGGCAAAAGAGGTACAATGAAATGAATAGAATTTAGGTCATTCTCAATAGGAATTTTTTTCTTTTTTCGTTATTTCTCATCAAACAAATATATATAAATTTTCATTACTTCAATGAGTACCTATTGGTGGGAGAAAGATATAATTGGATTAGTCCAATTATTGGGAACATCATATTCAGGATTCCGAGGGATAGCGTACTGGGTCTGGTCTTTAAATTTATTGCCTCTATCTAATGGAATAAAGTATCATTTCTCGGGAGCACATACACAACTAGAATTCATTTCTTGTACACTCCAAAATGGAATTTGAGTTACCCCGAAAAAGTCTTTTCAGATTAAAAAACTCTCCCCTTCTAGTTCCGATTTTTTGTAGTCTCAATGACTCAAACTAACTCCTTTTTTAAAATCTATCTCATTCAAATTTTACACCGAACTTTTTTTAATATATGCTAGTACTAATCCAAGAAAAGAGAATATTAAAAGAAGAAAGGTTTTTATAGAAGATTAGATCTTTTATACCGGAATTTGGCTTTTTCACAATTTTCTTTTTCTTGTAAGAAAAAGAAAATTATATCATAAAAAGATAGGAGTTTCGAGTTTAACTCCCGCCCCCTTTTCGTTTTACTTCTATTGTTGTTATTGTTTGTGGGGTTTGTTATCAATGCAATGTAAATGGAAAACGGTCAGATGATACTTCATCCGATGATTGTCCAAGGAAGACAGTAGGTTGTAGAAAGAATGTAAAAGACTAAAAAAAAACGATTTCTTGATTCGATTACGAATTCAATTTTCTATTGAGTATGGATAAAGGATCTTCCTATGTTATACTATTTAATTCGCGACGGCGAAGTGATTTGATAGCCCAGATATTGTTATTCATAATATTGATGCGATTCAATATCATCGAGATGTAATTCATCCCATTGAATTTACAGGCGAAATTTTGATTATCTCTATGGGATTAAATCCCGAGTTATTGCGAATTAAAAACCACTGAGATTATGGAAGTAAATATTCTCGCATTTATTGCTACTGCACTCTTCATTCTAGTTCCTACTGCTTTTTTACTTATCATATATGTAAAAACGGTCAGCCAAAACAATTAATCTGAATGAAACTTGACTTCTTATGTCTTTAGCAATGATAATTATTTAAGAAAAAAAAAGGATTCCAATTTCGTTTCTTAAATCTTCAATTAAATACGCAGGCTAGAATCAACAGTATTCTATGAGATTTTATAATATGGTAGAAAGATTGATATATTTCTTTCTACCATATTATCTATTAGATTTGCGGTTTTGTAGTGTATAAAGTTGTACTCTATAAAGATACAGGTTTAATATAAAGCAATCTTCTACAATATCTATCTTCATATCGATAGAATTCTATCTATATTCTATAGATAGGGCTCCAGGTCTATTTCTTTAGCTATATTTATTTTCTTGATTTGTATTGTGTATTGATTCCGATCAATCCGAAATAATAAAAAAGGGGGGGGTAATTCTTGCTTGAATTCCGGGATTTCTTATTATTTCAAATCGAAATCCCAGTATCTATCGAAAAAAAGAAAATCAAAGACGTAAAAAGTCTACGGGCAGGGCAATAAAAAAAAAAGCCGGTAATCTTTTTTTTAGCATTCCAAAAAAGTATTTGATTGAATCACTAACAGAAAGGAGTATGGGAACTTCTTCCAATTCCGAAAAGGAGTAGTAAACCCTACCAATTTGTAACACTTGAACCATGATATGAAATGCGTCGATGCCGATAAAGCCTAAATCCAATTTCTACAACAATAAAGCAAGCGGCGAGTACACAATACGTGACTCGCCCGGGGCAAGATTTGCTTATGCGTAGTATCTTGTTGAAGAACCACTATGTATATGTTCTTTACCCTAGAAAGTGCGCATTCGCTTAATTTAATATTAATAACAGAATTAATAACAGAACGCCTTTTTTTAATAGCCAAAAAAATAACAAATAATAAGAAGTGGTCTGTTGTTCCTCATTGTCCCTATATAATATAAATCTGAATAAATCTGATAAGAAAGTCTGATAGATAAGAGCCCTTGGGCGAAATAGAGAATTTAGGAAAATGAAAATTTCTTACTATATGTATCCCCTTCCGAAATACAAACGTGGGAATCATTGAAATATCTGTTTGATTGACATTATTATTTTTTTTATAGTTCGAATTAAAGTTCAAACAAAATGTTTTGTAGAATGATCTATAAAACAATTGATAACGTTTGATTTCTTATCGCAATTACATTAATAGTACTTCTAGAGTCCACTTCTCCCCCATACGACGAGTGAAAGGGAAAATGTAAAGACTACCATTAAAGCAGCCCAAGCGAGACTTACTATATCCATGTGAATTATGTCCCCTATCTCTATGAATACGAAGGAATTATTCCATTCTTGTTCACTAATAATAGTGAAATCCAGGGTGCATAGTCAAAAGGGGATTCTTACCCCCAATTCTTTATTTAATGAACCAATCCAATAAACGCACTTAATAAGAAATTTGAAATACAAATAGAATTGGGAAAGATTAAGTACAAGCAAAATATGCAACGACCCCCGCGGACAAGGGAGTCTTACTAATATAGCATTATAGCGTGTGGGAATACCTATTCTTTTGTTAACCTTCTTCATTCATAAAAAAATGGGAAGACAGTCGATTCTATTCTTGACTCGGGGTTACTGAACAGAACTTTTTTTAACTTTTTTTAGATAATATATCAAAATAATATATAAAAACTGAATTATAAAATTCAATATTGATCGAATATCTGAGTAATCAAAGGCATTCGTGAGTTTGTAGACCAAAGTTGTTTCTCCACACTAACTAACAGTTAGACTCCCCTTTGGTTATCCAATCTAATTCAAGGCCCGGTCAGTAAATATCCCATTCCATTAGTAGTGGAAGGGCTATCAAGACTTCTCGACTCCCTTCATAGTACGAAAATATTTTTTTGAAGCCTATACACAAAAAGTTATGGATCTTTCCGAGAATCTCCATATGCTTCGAATCAAGCGCGTATCAACAGCCCCCTCTGCTGGGGAATAGTTCGGTGAGTTATATCAAAAAAAGGGGGATTTCTGGTCTTTTGTTAACCAGGCGACACCCAGATTTGAACCGGGGAAAAAAGGATTTGCAGTCCTCCGCCTTACCGCTCGGCCATGTCGCCAAAAAAAAATATATGACAATATTACCCCTTTTTTGTTTGAGGGGATTACTTAATTTCTTTTTTTTGTACTTGCATCTTGAATCCTGTTTGCCTTAACCAAAAGAAACCATTCCCCTTTTTGATTATATCCGCCCTTTTGATTGATTCTATAAGTATCGCAAAATGCACAATACCTAAAAACTTCTCCTACCCTTTCCATTGAAAAGGTAATTTTGGACTTTCCTTCATCAAAAAATTCATCAAAAAATGGAACCATTAACTATTGACTTGTGACTTGACTGCGAATTCATGAATGATTTTTTGATTTGGATCTTAAATTTAGTTTCCCTAATGACATAAGAAAGTAAAAATAATAACTAATTATTTTTGATTGAATTGATTCTTTTCAATCAATAAATCTTTCTTAATTTCCATTTTTTTTCAATTTCGATTATAATTATATATTATGTAAATATTATATAAAAAATCTTTATATATGTAAAGGAAACCCCAGAACCAGAACAGAACTTGCCCAGATATAGAATCGGATATTCAAATATAAAATATGATATGATGCCGATAGAGAATTCTCCGAAAATATCGTACTTCAATTTTTCATTGAATCGATTGACGAAAAAAAGTATAAATTGGGATAGACCGCCGCCCGCGCTGCCCCGAATAGAACTGCAATAAAAGAATAAAAGGGGAGACGGAGGGATATATAGAAGATAGCTACACACGTTTAATAAATACAACGAAATACAACCCGCTTCCCAAGTGTATTTTACGAATGCTAGTAAAGTAATAATATAATAAAAGAATCGGTCAAAGTTTCTCTTTCTTTTCTCGGCAATTTTTTTTACAACGAAATCCCAAAAGGGGTTAAGTAAGAAAAAATAAACGTTGTACTGTTTCTGATTATTCTATATTTATCTCGGGGAACAGATCAAATCGCGAATCCGTTTATTTTTCCGGTATCCAGAATATGTAATATTATTATAATAGTAGTAATTGAATAATTTTTGTTCTGATTCTGATATAGTATATAGTAAAGCCCATAAATCTAAGCAGCAGAATTTTGGTTCCAAGAATTTTTTATCAATTCCTTTCATCTCTTCTCTTACAAATTCAATTCCGAAATTTTACTTGAGTAGAAAATTCTCTCTATTCCCCCCATTCATACATATTTCATCCTGTCCATATATGGACATATCTAGTATGGAATTGGGTAAAATTTTATGTGATTCAGTAAACAGAATATAAATTCCATCGGCGTTGGGTCGATCTATATGATTCGATGAAGAATGCGCTAATAATGGGATTTTTCTATAAATGGGAAATTTATTTCAAATGTTCCGGTATGGAAATGAGGGAATGTCGACAATACCTGGGCTTAATCAGATACAATTTGAAGGGTTTTGTAGGTTCATTGATCAGGGCTTGACAGAAGAACTTTATAAGGTTCCCAAGATTGAAGATACAGATCAAGAAATTGAATTTCAATTATTTGTGGAAACATATCAATTGGTGGAACCGTTGCTAAAAGAAAGAGATGCTGTGTATGAATCACTTACATATTCTTCTGAATTATATGTATCCGCGGGGTTAATTTGGAAAACCAGTAGGGATATGCAAGAGCAAACAATTTTTATTGGAAACATTCCTCTAATGAATTCCCTGGGAACTTTTATAGTAAACGGAATATACAGAATTGTGATTAATCAAATACTGCAAAGCCCCGGTATTTATTATCGGTCAGAATTGGACCA